TAATTTGATTTCTTTTTTTATTCAAAGAATAAATAAGTGTAAATAGAAATGATGAAATAAGAAACAACGGCCAATGTCATAAAAATGATGAATCATAAATAGAGTTTAGGTTCGAATTCCATAGATAATATGAATGGGATTGTCTATAATGATAGAGAAATACAACATCTCCGCATATATAATTCTGAATTCTTATTCATCTACTTTGATATATATTATATTAATAATATATTTATATTTCTTTTTTAAAATGGGTTGGTTAAGTTTGAAAATGCACTCATTGAATGAGTAAACAATTGAATTGGATTCGGTTGGATAGTACCAACGAAATCGAGTACTAATTCCCATTTCTTATTGAATTAACCGATCTACTTGCTATCGGACATTTTTTTATTTTTGTTTGCAAAAAAAATTTCGACATATAATACTTTATTATTATGAGAATCAATCCTACTACTTCTACTTCGGGTCCTGGGGTTTCCGCTCTTGAAGAAAAAAACCTGGGGCGTATTGCTCAAATCATTGGTCCGGTACTGGATGTATCCTTTCCACCGGGCAAGATGCCTAATATTTACAACGCTTTGGTAGTTAAAGGTCAAGATACGGTTGGCCAGCAAATTAATGTAACTTGCGAGGTACAGCAATTATTAGGAAATAATCGAGTTAGAGCTGTAGCTATGAGTGCTACAGATGGTCTGATGAGAGGAATGGAAGTGATTGATACAGGAGCTCCTCTAAGTGTTCCAGTTGGTGGGGCGACTCTCGGACGAATTTTCAACGTTCTTGGAGAGCCTGTTGATAATTTGGGTCCTGTAGATACTCGCACAACATCTCCTATTCATAGATCTGCGCCTGCCTTTATACAGTTAGATACAAAATTATCTATTTTTGAAACGGGGATAAAAGTAGTGGATCTTTTAGCTCCTTATCGTCGTGGAGGAAAAATCGGGCTATTCGGGGGGGCCGGAGTGGGTAAAACCGTACTCATCATGGAATTGATCAACAACATTGCAAAAGCTCATGGAGGTGTATCCGTATTTGGCGGAGTGGGCGAACGCACTCGTGAAGGAAATGATCTTTACATGGAAATGAAAGAATCTGGGGTGATTAATGAACAAAATATTGCGGAATCAAAAGTCGCTCTAGTCTATGGTCAGATGAATGAACCGCCGGGAGCTCGTATGAGAGTTGGCTTGACTGCCCTAACCATGGCGGAATATTTCCGGGATGTTAATGAACAGGACGTACTTCTATTTATCGACAATATTTTTCGTTTCGTCCAAGCAGGATCCGAAGTATCCGCTTTATTAGGAAGAATGCCTTCCGCTGTAGGTTATCAACCCACTCTTAGTACAGAAATGGGTTCTTTGCAAGAAAGAATTACTTCTACCAAAGAGGGATCCATAACTTCTATTCAAGCCGTTTATGTACCTGCGGACGATTTGACGGACCCCGCTCCTGCCACAACATTTGCGCATTTAGATGCTACTACCGTACTATCAAGAGGACTCGCTGCAAAAGGTATCTATCCAGCAGTAGATCCTTTAGATTCAACATCAACTATGCTCCAACCTAGAATTGTTGGTGAGGAACATTATGAAACTGCGCAAAAAGTTAAGCAAACTTCACAACGTTACAAAGAACTTCAGGACATTATAGCTATCCTTGGGTTGGACGAATTGTCCGAAGAGGATCGTTTAACCGTAGCAAGAGCACGAAAAATTGAGCGTTTCTTATCACAACCCTTCTTCGTAGCAGAAGTTTTTACCGGTTCTCCAGGAAAATATGTTGGTCTAACAGAAACAATTAGGGGTTTTCAACTGATCCTTTCCGGGGAATTAGATGGTCTTCCGGAACAGGCCTTTTATTTGGTAGGTAATATCGATGAAGCTACCGCGAAGGCTATGAACTTAGATGTGGAGAGCAAATTGAAGAAATGACCTTAAATCTATGTGTACTGACCCCTAATCGAATTGTTTGGGATTCGGAAGTGCAAGAAATCATTTTATCGACTAATAGCGGCCAAATTGGTGTATTACCAAATCACGCACCTATTGCCACGGCTGTAGATATAGGAATTTTGAGAATACGTCTTAACGACCAATGGTTAACAATAGCTCTGATGGGCGGTTTCGCTAGAATAGGCAATAATGAAATAACCATTTTAGTAAATGATGCAGAGAGGGGCAGTGACATTGATCCGCAAGAAGCTCAACAAACTCTTGAAATAGCTGAAGCTAATTTAAGTAGCGCTGAAGGCAAGAGACAAACAATTGAGGCAAATTTAGCTCTCCGACGAGCTAGGACGCGAGTCGAGGCTATCAATACAATTTTATAACTAGTTGTTGGTGCGTCCGAATAGAATATAGAAGAATAAAGAAAAAGAAATTTGGATTATACACCATATTCTATTTGGATTCTACCGATTGAATCCAATCAAGTGTAATCAGATTTTGGTGCAACAAGAAACAACTCAAAAAATCGAAAAAATAAGAAGTAGCAGGGTATGGAAAAGATACAAAAAAAATAAAAAAAAGAAGGTGGGTAGAAATACTTATTAGATACCATTGGCTGTGCGGTATCTAATAAGTTCTACCTACTATTGGATTTGAACCAATGACTCCTGCCGTATGAAAGCAATACTCTAACCGCTGGGTTAAGTAGGTCATTTATTATCATAAAGAAAAAAAAAAGGAACCCGTCACATTGATAGATTATAGATGGAATCTTATTTCTAAGCAATACCCTTGACAGGAAACAGATCAGAGAGCTATCATGTCAGATTATGCAATACTCACCTTGACAAGAATTTATATAATGATAAAATATTTATCACAAACACAAGGGCCATAGCTCAGTTGGTAGAGCACCTCGTTTACACGCGCGCCAATGTTTTTTCAGAGGAGTCCATCATGTAATCAACAGAATTTATCTTAGTAAAAAGTCGACGTCTTACTCCATGGATTCGAAGGAACAAGAGAACAATAGCCTGACAAATGGTTGGTTGGTCCAATTGAGGTCCCAATTTAGGCGCCAAGAAATAGAACCCATCATTGATTTGATAATTGATAAGGTGAATATTCAGTCCATTCAATGCTAGGCATAATGAGTATAAGTACCTCAAAAAAATCTCTTTTTGTCCTATGAACTTGAAGGTGTATGAAGTTTCATATTTGATGCTTTGGGCAGAGCGATAGAGACTCCATTTAACTTAGGTTGATATAGGCCGAAGGCAGACCTACGTCAAGATAACTCTTTTTTGAAACACTTTGGTATTGCTACTGAATAAAAATAAAGAGTCAGAGCACGCGGAGCCATCTCGTTATCTTTCTGTTAAGAAAAAGGATGGCGGACTCGCTGATATTTATATCAGTTGATGAAAGAGCCCAATGCAAAAAAAATGCACGTTGGGTCTTTGAAACAGTTCGAATCATTTTGATAATAATAAGTTTGATCTGTTTTACCGAGAAGGTCTACGGTTCGAGTCCGTATAGCCCTAATTTTTCATTAATGTAAATTTCCAATTCAAAAATCGTAATTCGATATATCATATATATCATAAAGTAATAAATAGAATCGAGTAATCGAAAAATACAAATTTTAGGAGGTTTCAATGAAGTATCCTCCTAAATTTACTAGACGATTTCGTATCGTTATAGTAATGAATGTCATTTTTCTTAAATTGAAAAAAAGAAATCTATTAGAAAAATTTATTTTTATTTCTTTTGGTTATATCAGCTTAGTGTTTGGATTCTCACCGAAGGTTTTGGCCGCGGGGAGCCACAATCCAGGACTAAGCCTTGGTTCCCCCTAGCCCGGATCGAACCCCTTGAAGATCGGCTCGCTCAAAAGAGCATCCGAGAAGAACGAGAGGAATTGTCAAAAGACATGAAACGGATGGCGATGAGGGTCCAACACAGCAGGATACAGATGGTGCGTGTATGCGCGAATAGGAGAATAAACTATCTCCCATTCCATTCATTCGTCAAATTAGAACCGAATTTCTCATTTTGGTTTAGATTCTATGTAGATCAAGAACTACATGAGTTGCTTAACTTACTACGTGAGTTTGATTATAATTGTCAGTCATGGATAGATTCTCTATTTTATAGAGACATAGAATTTCCTCAGCTCTACGAGGTGGAGAGTGCCGTCGCCAAGATGCCCGGAAATCAAGCCCAAACGATTTTTGGAGAGCCCATTGAAACGCTTACTTCTTTATCAACCCAGCAATGAGCAAACTTAGCCAAAAAAGCAGGTTATTCAATAATTAATTCAATTATAAATTAAATATTTGATCATCGAAAAACTGAAAGGCATTTACCCAACCGACGGTTGGGTAAATGAACGAGGAGTCCGCGAAAAAGCCTTTTCAAAAAATATACAAAATTCCATCCATAAAATGGAAGTTCCAACAACAAATCCCCATTCTCTTACCGGGGTCAACCAAGGGAATTTCCCCAGTTTTCCACAATTGGAAAATAGAGCAAATTCGAATCTTTAAAATTCGATCCAAAAAGGTAAGTGACCGGTAATTGTTCTTATTTTATTTGATACATTTCGGTGAGTAATGTTCGTGAATTAGGTGAAGGAAGGTACGGAAAGAGAGGGATTCGAACCCTCGGTAAACAAAAGCCTACATAGCAGTTCCAATGCTACGCCTTGAACCACTCGGCCATCTCTCCTAAAGAATCTTATGATTATGACCTAGAAAACGAGTAAATAGCGAGTCATTCATAGTATTGCAGTCTTCATCTTATTGCAGTATAGGTATGCCTGATCAATTAGAAAAACAATAGAAAAAAAAAATAGAAAACGTTTCATCAAAGAAAGATCTTCCTTCGGGGTTCGATGGATAAAAAATCTTTTTTTATTGTTAAAAGAAAAGACATTACATTAAAAACAAAAGCTATATATCTTTTGTTTTATCAATAAGTAGCCTTTGTTATGGTTATAATATTTATACCGAACCAAATTAAACCAAGGAATTGGAACGAATC